AACTTTAGCCGCGGCTTATATAGGTGAATCCATGGAGGGTCATCATTGACTTTTTTTTGAAATCGTCTTTTTTCTCTTAGTCCAAGGCAATGTATGCGTAGCTCAAGATAGTCGACTGCCGGAGCATAAGTATACATATACAAAGGTATATACGATTTAGAACTAGAAGAATAGCTAAAAAGATTACGACATTAGGGAATTGTAAAAAAAAAAAAAAGGAAAGAGATCTAAAAGATCTTTTTCCTAAAATGTATGTTTGGCCCTTCCCTCCGAGTAAAATCTTTTTTTTTTTTGTTTGGTATTTTGTTTGGTTGAGGCAATTCAAATATTAGGAGTCATAATCTGAATAATAATTTTTATGGATTTGATTTATGATACCGATGAATAATAAATGAATAGTAAATGAATACAGAAATTAACATAATAATAATTAACAAATAATTAACATAATATAGGAAGGAAATAGAATCTAAATAGAAAATCAAGTTGAATTAAGTTTAAATTACATAAACTTAGATCAACTTAGATCAACCAAGTATTGACTGATATTTCTATGCAATGCTTCACACTAATGAATTGATCCATTTATATTGATCACCCCAGTATTGAATAATAATAATAAAATCGAAAGGGTTTGTTTAGTCGAGGGGGGTCGAACTAGGTGTATGCAATAGAATTCCAACTTCCTTTGGTGGATGGTGGGAAAAAATAATTTCTATAGTCCGATTGGGTCTACGATACAAATAGTGGGTTTACTTTATAGACGAAACACATGTATATGTGAGATTAGATATTAACTAGTTATATCTGAACTAAGTTATATCTAAAAGATATATCGAATCTGCCTTACTATGATGTATATGTGAATTTCGATAAGGATTGAAATAGAAATCGTTCCCTTTCGCCTATAAATATGAATTGAATATTGAATCAAGAAAGAGATTCAATCAAGAAAAACAAAATGAAGAATGGTTCATAACCAAAAAGACATGGAAAAGCAAAAGTCGTAGGGATTTACAAAAACTCGTAGATAGGAACTAAAAAATAGATATCGAAGTAGTTCTGATGATTCAATCTTCAATAGTATTATTATACTTCAACTCATTTCAATTCGTAGCTCTTAGTTACTTCGACTGGATGAATCTTAACGATGGCATAATTAAGTCATAGTTTTTTGGTTGATTGTATCATTAAGTATCATTAACTATTTTTTTTTTTTTTTTGTACGAGGAATTTATCATGAATCCACTGATTTCTGCCGCTTCTGTGATTGCTGCTGGGTTGGCCGTCGGTCTTGCTTCTATTGGACCTGGGGTTGGTCAAGGGACTGCTGCGGGTCAAGCTGTAGAAGGCATTGCGAGACAGCCCGAGGCAGAGGGAAAAATACGAGGGACTTTATTACTTAGTCTGGCTTTTATGGAAGCTTTAACAATTTATGGATTAGTTGTAGCATTAGCGCTTTTATTTGCGAATCCTTTTGTTTAATATTTCATCTTAATCCTATAAGATAATAAAAAAAAATACGTATTTTTATTACTGTTCTGGGCTTGATGCTTCCTTTTTCGAATTAATATCAAGAGTTAACTACTACAATTACTTTTATTCGTTGGGACAATAACCCATGGGAAGGAATGATTTGAGGATGAGGAATTATCATACTGATTCACTTTCGTCCTTCCCCCTCGATTTATTCCTTCCCCTTCTTAGTCCAATAGAACCCTTTTTGAGGTGGAAGAGAAAAATTATACAAAAAAAAAAAAATAAAATCGACAAATAGAGAATTAGTCTATTTTATTTATAAAATTATAAAAGGAGATCATATGAAAAATGTAACCGATTCTTTCCTTTTCGTGGGTCACTGGCCATACGCCGGGAGTTTCGGGTTTAATACCGATATTTTAGCAACAAATCCAATAAATCTAAGCGTAGTCCTTGGTGTATTGATTTTTTTTGGAAAGGGGGTGTGTGCGACTTGTTTATTTCAAGAATAAACTGGATCCAACCCGCTGCACTTTTTTCGTTATAAGGGTGCATGATCCCGCGAATTACTTTTGAATAAATAAAGAAATCCTCTTTCAGAACCATAGCATTTCGTGATTCATTGGTAAATCAACTTTGATTCTCTCTTAACCAATAAGATGGGACTAGGAATATGGTTAAAGCTAAATCGTTTGAAGTCCAGACGCAGCATGTACTCTTTCTACTACTATGTTAAGAAAAAAAAATGGTTTAAAAATAAAAATGAAGGGTTGGAAGAAATTGTTTTCGATATAGAACACTCATGTCGAGAAAATGATTTGAGTCCATTATTCTAAAAATGGCTATTTCATCCATTTTTATACAATGCTGAATTGATGACCTATGTAAAACGTAAGAAGAATTCTTTGGATTTGAAAAAAAAAAAGAAACAATTTTGCTGACAATTACTTTCTTTGTCAGAAGAGTCCTCCGAATATTCTGGTTTTGGATTAGTAATAAGTTTTGATATCTTTTTTTTTTT